CTAAATCCATTTGATAGAAAAACATGCGCAAAGCAAATGGATTATTTATTGAACTTAATCAATAAATTTGCTGTAAAATCAAGTTTGAATTTTAAAAGACCTTTTTTAGTTCCCGAACACGAACAAGTAAGAATTGATTCAGAAGATAGAATCCAAATTTTCAAATTTTTATTTGATGCAGATACAACTCTTCCCGACGAGAAAACAATAAAAAAAAAATCTATTGCACTAAAAGAAATCCAAAAAAAAGTCCCTCGATGGTCATACAAATTAATTAACAATTTGGAACAACAGGAGGGAGAAAGCGAGGAAAGTGTGGTAGTGGATCATGAGATTCGCTCAAGAAAAGCAAAACGTATAGTTATTTTTACTGATAACCAACGGAATACTGATACTTATAGTAATACCCAAGAAACTAATAATACTGATCAAACAGACCAAGTGGCTTTGATACATTATTCACAACAATCGAATTTTCGTCGAGACATAATCAAAGGCTCTGTGCGTGCTCAAAGACGTAAAATAGTTACTTGGAAATTCTTTGAGGCAGATGCGCATTCCCCCCTCTTTTTGGACCGAATAGAAAAATCCCCCATTTTTTCTTTTGATATTTCCGAACGTATAAACCTAATTTTGAGAAATTTTATGTGGACAAACACAGAACTCAAAATTTCGGATTCTAAAGAGAAAACCACAGAAGAAAGTGAGAAAAAAAAGGAAGAGGATAAAAAAGAGGAAGCCAAAAGAAAGGAGAAAGTACGTATAGAAATAGCGGAAGCCTGGGATAGTATTTTACTTGCTCAAGTACTAAGAGGTTTTTTGTTAGTAACCCAATCGATTCTTAGAAAATATATTATATTGCCTTCATTGATAATAGTTAAAAATATCGCCCGTATGCTATTGTTTCAATTTCCCGAATGGTCCGAGGATTTTAAAGATTGGAATCGAGAAATGTATGTTAAATGCACCTATAATGGCGTTCAATTATCAGAAAAAGAATTTCCAAAAAACTGGTTAACAGACGGTATTCAGATTAAGATCCTATTTCCTTTTCGTCTGAAACCTTGGCACACATCTAACCCACGAGCCCCTTATAATGATCCAATGAAAAAGAAAGATTCAAAAAATGATTTTTGTTTTTTAACAATTTTTGGAATGGAAGCTGAATTCCCTTTTGATTCTCCCAGAAAACAACTTTCATTTTTTGAACCCATTTTTAAAGAACTCAAAAGAAAAATTAGAAAATTGAAAAAGAAATGCTTTCTAATTCTAAGAATTTTAAAAGAAAAAACAAAATTGTTTGTAAATGTTTTAAAAGAAACAAAAAAATGGGTCATTAAAAGGATTCTTTTTTTAAAAGAAATAAAAAAAGAACTCTCACAAATAAATCCAATTCTATTTTTTGGATTGAGAAAAAGAAAAGTATATGAATTGAGTAAAACGAAAAAAGATTCTATAACCAGTAATCTGATGATTGATGAATTGTCCATTGAAACTATACCATCATCCATTGAAACTATACCTCGGAATTGGACAAATTATTCATTGACAGAAAAAAAAATGCAGGATCTAACTGATAGAACAAGCACAATCATAAACCAAATAGAAAAAATTACAAATCAAAAAAAGGGCGGATTTCGAATTCCAGATCCAAATATTCGTTCTAACAAAATAAGTGATGATGATAAAGGGTTGGAATCACAAAAAAATATTTGGCAGATATTAAAAAGAAAAAATGCTCGACTAATACGTAAATTACATTATTTTATGAAATTTTTCATTGAAAGGATATACATAGATATCTTTCTGTGGATCATTAATATTCCTAGGATCAATACACAACCATTTCTTGAATCAATAAAAAAAATTATTACTAAATACATTACCAATAATGAAACAAATCAAGAAAAAATGGATAAAACAAATCAAAGTTTAATTCACTTTATTTCGACTATAAAAAAGGCACTTTATAATACTAATATTAGTAATAAGAATTCAAATACTTTTTGTGACTTATCCCACTTTTCACAAGCCTATGTATTTTACAAACTCTCACAAACCCAATTTATTCCTTTTTATTTTTATAAGTTAAAATCTGTCTTTCAATGTAATGGAGCAGCCCCCTTTATTAAGAATGAAATAAAGGATTATTTTATTGGAACACAAGAACTTTTTCATTCTCAATTAAGACATAAGAATCGTCAGAATTCTGGAATAAATCAATGGACAAATTGGTTAAGGAATCATTATCAATATGATATATCTCAGATTAGATGGTCTAGACTAGTACCACAAAAATGGCGAAATCGATTCAATCAACACTGTATGAATCAAAATAAGGATTTATGCAACTCCTCTAAAAAAACAAAATTTATTCACTACGAAAAACAAAATAATTTTGAAACGGCTTCATTACTAAACGAAAAAGAGAATTTTAAAAAACAATATAGATATGATCGGTTAGCATATAAATCTATTAATTCTGAAGATACGAAGTACTCTTCAATTTATGAATCGCCATTACACGTAAAAAATAACCAAGAAGTTTTTTCGAATTCCAACACAAATAAACGAAAATCTTTTTATATGATGGAAGGTATTCCTATTATCCCTATCAATAAGGATCTAGTACAAGATGATATTAGAGATATGGAGAAAAATCTGGATAGAAAATATTTTGATTGGAGAATTATCGATTTTTGTCTTAGAACGAAAATCGATATCGAGGCTTGGATCAATATTGATACTGACCCAAACAGTAATAAAAAATCTACTAAGGCTAAGCTTAATAATTATCAAATAATTGATAAAATCAAAAAGAAAAATCTTTTTTATCTCACAATTCATCAAGATCAAGAAATCAACTTATCCAATCAAAAACGTTTTTTTGATTGGATGGGAATGAATGAAGAAATACTAAATCGTCCCATATCAAATCTTGAGCGTTGGTTCTTCCCAGAATTTTTGATATTTTATAATTTGTATAAAACAAAACCGTGGGTTATACCAATAAAATTACTTCTTTTAGATTCTAATATAAATGAAACCGCTACTGATATTGAAAACAAAAGCATCGCTGGAAATAAAAAAAAGGATCCTTTTATATCAATATCCTCCAGTGAAAAAAAATCTCTTGAATTAAAAAAACGAAATAAAGGGCAAAAAGAATCCGCCGCGGACCAAGCAAACTTTGAATCTGCTCTTTCAAACCAAGAAAAAGATGTTGAAGAAGATTATACGGGCTCGGACATGAAAAAACATAAAAATAAAAAGCAATACAAGAACAATACAAAAGCGGAGTTTGATTTCTTACTAAAAAGGTATTTTCTTTTTCAATTGCGATGGGATGATATTTTAAATAAAAAAATAATTAATAACATCAAAGTATATTGTCTCCTGCTTAGACTGATAAATCCACGAGAAATAACTATATCCTCTATTCAAAGGGGAGAAATGAGTCTTGATATTCTGATGATTCAGAAAAATTTAACTCTTACAGAATTGATCAAAAGAGGAATTTTGATTATTGAACCAATTCGTCTATCTATAAAAAATGATGGGCAATTTATTATGTCTCAAACCATTGGTATTTCGTTGGTTCATCAAAGTAAACACAAAATTAATCAAAAATACCGAGAAAAAACTCATGTTGATAAGAATTCTGATGAAGTCATTACCAAATATAAAAAGATGACTGGAAATAGGGATAAAAATCATTATGATTTGTTTGTTCCTGAAAATCTTTTATCACCTAGACTTCGGAGAGAATTTCGAATTCTAATTTGTTTCAATTCTAGGAATAGAAATGATATGCATAAAAATTCAGCATTGGGGAATGGGAATAAGGTAAACAGTCAGGTTTTGGATAAAAGCAAAGGATATCAAAAGAAACTTATTAAATTAAAGTTATTTCTGTGGCCCAATTATCGATTAGAAGATTTAGCTTGTATGAATCGTTATTGGTTTGATAGCAATAACGGCAGTCGTTTCGGTATGGTAAGGATACATATGTATCCGCGATTGAAAATTCATTACTAGTATATTTTTGCTATCTTTCCCATATCGTAGCGGGTCTATGACGACAAAGAGGTGCACACATTCATTGTCTTACATTCCGTTCTGATACATGATACTAATTCAATGACATATCAATTCGATCTCGAAATGAATCAATAAAATCTTCTGATTTTAGGACTAAGTTTTTATCTTTTTTGAGTACGGAAAACAACCATGCTTTTGTATACCTTTTCAAATCGAATTTTTAAATTAAAATCGGATTGATTTTAATTTGATTTAATAAAATTCGAAATTCGAACAAAATTAAGATTATTGTCTATACCAAACTAAAACAAGTGACATTATTATTACTGATCAATAAAGATATCTATCAATAAAAATATCTTAAAAAAAGAAGGGGGTTTCATTTTATGGTAAAAAATTCATTCATCTCAGTTATTTCACAAGAAGAAAAAGAAGAAAACAGGGGTTCTGTTGAATTTCAAATATTTAGTTTCACCAATAGGATACGAAGACTTACTTCACATTTACAATTACACAAAAAAGACTATTTATCTCAGAGAGGTCTACGTAAAATTCTGGGAAAACGCCAACGACTGCTATCTTATTTGTCAAAGAAAAATAGAATAGGTTATAAAGAATTAATTAATCGGTTGGATATTCGGGAATCAAAAACTCGTTAATTTGAAGAAGCATTTTGAATTATTTGATTTATTAGATCTTGAATTTGAATGAACTTTTTTTCGTTTTCAACAATTCATGAAAGAATGAATTAAGGAAAAACCTATGAATATACCAGCTCCAAGAAAAGACCTCATGGTAGTCAATATGGGTCCCCACCATCCATCAATGCATGGTGTTCTTCGACTTATCATTACTCTAGATGGTGAAGATGTTATTGACTGTGAACCAATATTGGGTTATTTACACCGAGGGATGGAAAAAATTGCGGAAAACCGAACAATTATACAATATTTACCTTATGTAACACGTTGGGATTATTTAGCTACTATGTTCACAGAAGCAATAACGGTAAATGGACCGGAACAGCTGGGAAATATTCAAGTACCTAAAAGAGCCAGCTATATCAGAATAATTATGTTGGAGTTGAGTCGTATAGCTTCTCATCTGTTATGGCTCGGCCCTTTTATGGCGGATATTGGTGCACAGACTCCCTTTTTCTATATTTTCAGAGAAAGAGAATTAGTATATGATCTATTCGAAGCTGCCACCGGTATGAGAATGATGCATAATTATTTTCGGATCGGGGGGGTAGCGGCTGATCTCCCTCATGGCTGGATAGATAAATGTTTGGATTTCTGCGATTATTTTTTAATAAGGGTTGCTGAATATCAACAACTTATTACACGCAATCCTATTTTTTTAGAACGAGTCGAGGGGGTAGGCATTATTGGTCGAGAGGAAGTAATAAATTGGGGTTTATCGGGACCAATGCTGCGAGCGTCCGGAATACAATGGGATCTTCGTAAAGTTGATCAGTATGAGTGTTATGACGAATTTGATTGGGAAGTACAGTGGCAAAAAGAAGGGGATTCGTTGGCTCGTTATCTAGTCCGAATTGGTGAAATGATGGAATCCATAAAAATTATTCAACAGGCTCTCGAAGGAATTCCGGGGGGGCCATATGAGAATTTAGAAACCCGATATTTTGATAGAGAAAGGAATCCAGAATGGAATGATTTTGAATATCGCTTTATTAGTAAAAAACCTTCTCCTACATTTGAATTGCCGAAACAAGAACTTTATGTGAGAGTCGAAGCTCCAAAAGGAGAGTTGGGGGTTTTTCTGATAGGGGATCGGAGTGGTTTTCCTTGGAGATGGAAAATTCGACCGCCGGGTTTTATCAATTTGCAAATTCTTCCTCAGTTAGTTAAAAGAATGAAATTGGCTGATATTATGACAATACTAGGTAGTATAGATATCATTATGGGAGAAGTTGATCGTTGAAATGATAATTGATACACCAGAAGTACAAGATATCGATTCTTTTTCTAGATTGGAATTTTTAAAAGGGGTCTATGGAATTATATGGTTACTTATTCCTATTTTGACTCTTGTATTGGGAATCACAATAGGCGTACTGGTAATTGTATGGTTAGAAAGAGAAATATCCGCGGGAATACAACAACGTATTGGACCTGAATACGCCGGTCCTTTGGGAGTTCTTCAAGCTCTAGCAGATGGGACAAAACTTCTTTTCAAAGAAAATCTTTTTCCATCTAGAGGGGATACTCGTTTATTCAGTATCGGTCCATCCATAGCAGTGATATCAATTTTAGTAAGCTATTTAGTAGTTCCGTTTGGTTATCGCCTTGTTTTAGCGGATCTCAATATTGGTGTTTTTTTATGGATTGCTATTTCAAGTATTGCTCCCATTGGACTTCTTATGTCAGGATACGGGTCAAATAATAAATATTCCTTTTTAGGTGGTCTACGAGCTGCTGCTCAATCGATTAGTTATGAAATACCATTAACTTTATGTGTGTTATCAATATCTCTACGTGCGATTCGTTGATATATAGACATAAACTTTTCTCTATTCTTCCTTTCTAGGAAAGCGGTGGAATGAATTGAGTAAAGTTAGATATCTTCATTTTTTTTATTCATTATTCGGATTGAAGAATTAAATCAAATAGTTATATGAGTGAAAGAAAACAGCTTATATTATATATAATATATAAATTAGATAATTTAGAATATATAAATTCGCAGTAAAAATATTGAGTCTCATTTTCCATGTATAAGAAAGAGTTAAGCGGAAATAAACATAAACATAAGAAACCGTTTACCCCAAGATTGGTTAATTAGTCATCCTGACTTGAAGCGGGCTCAAAAGATCCACCGTATTGCGTTTTCACTATCATTTGTATGTATTAAGATACATGTATTATCATAACGGGGGGTTGAACAAAAACGAGTGGATGGTTAGAAACACCAAGATATGTAACGGATTTGTAATGGAAATGGAATTTCTGTAAATTATCCAAAAGGACATTTTTACATAATATACAAACAAAGAATACTAATTGGGGCTTAAAGTTGGTAGAAATTATTAGGCAGTACTCCCCAAGGCACGATTCCAATCCAGAGTATGCTCCTATCCACCGATTAAATACATAACTATTGGGAACGAAAAAATCCTTTATTTTGTAAGCCCCCCTTTTTTCAGAAATAGAAAGAAGAATAGGAATGAAAAAAAAAAAAAGAGAAAGAAACCCAATTCCAATAAAAAAATATCTTTTTTATCCTTTTCCATATCCATATTCATATATAGAATATGTATCATAATTCATGAATTAATATGGAATTCTTTTTCATAAGTAAAAACGACGGGCTAGTTATATTTCTACAAGAAGTATTTTATTGAAAAATTAAGTTATTACTCAACAAAGAAGAATTGAAATTATTAAAGAAGGGGTGAGATCAATTCAGAAGTACTTTGTTTTTTTTTATTATTCATTT